TATAATCTAGAATTCAGTTGAATCAAAATAATTTATTTTATTACTATTTCTGTCAGAGGGCAATATGAATGTTCTATCATCTTCCATCACCACGCTAAAAGTCTTATACGATATATCCGGTGTGGAAGTAGGCCAACATCTCTATTGGCAAATAGGGGGGTTACAAGTCCATGCCCAAGTACTTATTACTTCTTGGGTTGTAATTGCTATCTTATTAGGTTCTGCCACTCTAGCTGTTCGGAATCCACAAACCATTCCGACTGATGGTCAGAATTTCTTCGAATATGTTCTTGAATTCATTCGCGATGTGAGCAAAACTCAGATTGGAGAAGAATACGTTACTTGGGTTCCCTTTATTGGAACGCTCTTTCTATTTATCTTTGTTTCTAATTGGTCAGGGGCTCTTTTACCTTGGAAAATCATAGAGTTACCTCATGGGGAGTTAGCCGCACCCACAAATGATATAAATACTACCGTCGCTTTAGCTTTACTCACGTCATTGGCATATTTTTATGCGGGTCTTAGTAAAAAAGGATTAGGTTATTTCGGTAAATACATTCAACCAACCCCAATCCTTTTACCTATTAACATCTTAGAAGATTTCACAAAACCTTTATCGCTTAGTTTTCGACTTTTCGGGAATATATTAGCTGATGAATTAGTAGTTGTTGTTCTTGTTTCTTTAGTACCTTTAGTAGTTCCTATACCGGTTATGTTTCTTGGATTATTTACAAGCGGTATTCAAGCTCTTATTTTTGCAACTTTAGCTGCGGCTTATATAGGAGAATCTATGGAGGGTCATCATTGACTCGTTTTGAACTATGTTTTTTCTTAGCTTAGCCCGTATGCCTGTCTCAAGATACTATACTTAAGAAACATAAACATACAAAGATGGTATATTCCGAGCTAGAATCTAGAGTAATAGCAAAAAGATTATGATATGAGCGAATTGTTGGAAAAATGGGAAAAATATATTTTTCCCATTTTTCTGATTTGGACCTTTTATCTTTTATATCATACCGCCCTCAATTAATATTCTAGATTGTTCAGCCAATTTCAATAGTAAATATAAATATTCATGAATTCGTCCATTTAGATTTTCGATATTGTATCCATGTGCTGAGAACTAAAAGTAATAAAAAGGTTTACAAAAACTTAGAGTTCTAAAAAGGTTTTTATTAGGAGAGGGGGGCAATTAGATATATGGAATTTAATGGTTATAAGCCAACTTTTGTGGATGTTTCAAAGAAAGTTTAGAGAAGCCGATTGAATCTAAGATACGAATCATTGGTTTACATTATGTAAGAAAGGCATGTATATGTGATAATTGACTAGTTATATATGAACTCGAGATATATATAATTTGCCCTACTCCAGATCGAGCTTTCAAATAGAAGTCTTTTCCTTTGGTCTGGTCCGTGGCTATGAATTGAATAAGGAGATTAAATTGAAATAAAGAAAAATAACGACGAATTCAAAGAATGCTTTGCTTTGGAACAAAAAAAAAAGAACAACTACAGTCATATGAATTCACAAAGATAAAGACTTCGTGGAGGATCGGAACTCAAAAAGAGATGTTGAGGTAGTTCGGATAATTCAATAATATTAGTTCGGAGTTTTTAGTTTGTTTTGGATGAATCTTAGCGATGGAATAGTGAAGTCCTAATTCATTGTTTGATTGTATCATTAACCATTTTTTATTTTGTGCGAGGAACTTATCATGAATCCATTGATTTCTGCCGCTTCCGTTATTGCTGCTGGATTGGCCGTAGGGCTTGCTTCTATTGGACCTGGAGTTGGTCAAGGTACTGCTGCGGGTCAAGCTGTAGAAGGTATTGCGAGACAACCCGAGGCGGAGGGAAAAATACGAGGTACTTTATTACTTAGTCTAGCTTTTATGGAAGCTTTAACAATTTATGGGCTGGTTGTAGCATTAGCGCTTTTATTTGCGAATCCTTTTGTTTAGTTTAACCTAAAAATAAAAAATACATACATATTGTATTTTTTATTGCCTTGGACTTGCCACTTGCTTTTAAAAATTATAGCAAGATTTCACCCCTATAATATTTCACTCCTACAATTATTCGTTGAGACAATAAAATAACTCGGGGAAGGACTGATTTGAGGATGAGGAATTAGCATACTGAACTCGTTTTTTCCTTCCCCGTCTTATCTTAGTCCAATATCCAACAGCACCCCCCCCGTTTTTTTTTTCATTTTCGTAAATGTTGCAACAAACGGGGTATTTCAGAATTGAGATGGGGCCTGATAGCGAATTCTAACCTAATTCTAATAAGTATCATTCTTATTGGTAATTTCAATGGCAAAAAAAAGAGGGCGGGACGTGATACAAAAAGAACTCTGTTCTATTTTTTTAGTCTATCTATAAGGAGAGATCATATGAAAAATGTAACTGATTTTTTCCTTTCCTTGGGTCACTGGCCATCCGCCGGGAGTTTAAGATTTAATACCGATATTTTAGCAACAAATCTAATAAATC